TCTTGCATTTATGTTGATTTGCCTATTGTCACTTTCTGGTGCTGTGACTTCTGTAAGCCCTCCTTCAGATGAAGCGGCTAAAGCGTGAGTCTCTACTGCTCCGAAAACTAAGGATTCAGAGAGGTATACAGGAAATGGGGTTTAACAACTCCTCTAGTTCCGGCCCAACTTCCGACTTAGTTCCTACGGACGTTGGAAGCGTTGACGATCTTTCTTCCTTTCCTTGTGGACATGACTACTATTTAGCTGTGCTTGATTAGTCCTCGCATGACTCTTCTTCACACTGATTGATATCCGATTCGTCGACTCGGATATCAACACCTTCTACTGATCATGGAAGCTAGTGTGGCTAATGTGTCAGCAAACTGATTCTTCGTACTCGACAGATAATTGAAGGTAATCCGTCTGAACTTTACTTTAGGCTGATATCTTCCAGATACTGTGATGGTAGGGAATGAGCTTCTGATCTTTGGTTTTCCAATCACCAGTTGTCTGAAAGATGATAAGTGACGAATCTCTATATACATCAATCTTCTTGATTCTCAAGTCGAGGGCGCTTCAAAGAAGCGCCTGTAATACACGCAGAATATTCTGCGATATTGTTTGTGCAAAAGAACCTCAACTTGACAGCTATGGGAATATGGGCTCCTTTTGGCGAGCTTTAAGATAGCATGTAGAAAGGGGCTGCTCCAACTCCATTTCCGTTCTGATTTACTGCACCATCAAAGAACATTTGCCAATCATGAGGAGTTTCGTATTCTTCTTCGCCTACCGCAAATAGAATAGCTTCGTCGGGGAAATTCGTCCCAAAATAAAGCTCATAGTCAGGCACGGGATGATCCGCAGGTGGTCTGCTATTGCCTGCCCCTTGCCTTACTCATGCTTCTGGGTGACGTACACAATATCGAACTCTGAGAGTAACATCTGCCACCTTGCTGTACGGCCCGTGAGGGCTGGCTTTTCAAAGAGATACTTCAGCGGGTCCATCCTTGCAATCAGCATGGTCGTATAGTTCAACATGTAGTGGCGTAGGCGTTTCGAGGCCCATGTAAGAGCACAACAGGTCTTTTCTAGAACCGTATACCTTGTCTCATAATCAGTGAACTTCTTGCTGAGATAGTAAATGGCTCTTTCCTTCCTACCCGTTTCATCGTGCTGACCAAGGACAAAACTCATGGATGCTTTCATTACTGACAGATACATCAGGAGAGGTCGACCAGGCGTTGGCGGGGAGGATTGAGTAGATATTTCTTCACTTTGTCAAACGCCTTTTGTTTTGGCAATCCTCGTTCCTTGTGTCTATCTTTTCTGAAAGGAAAGGCGGGGTCTTCTTTCTGAGCAGTTTAAAGATCGGCTCACAGATGGGTGTGGGCTGGGCAATGAACTTGCTGATGTATTGTAGCCTGCCCAAAAAAAAAGCCCTGATTTCTTTCTCTGTCTTTGGTACCGGCATGTCGATAATTGCTTTGGCTTTTGCAGGTCGACTTCGATTTCTCTTCTGCTGACAATGAACCCGAGTAGCTTACCTGACGAAGCACCAAACCTCCTCCCGGCTTTATATGCTTTTGCGGATGAATTCGAAGACTGTATTTCCGCAATCTGTCAAACACTTTCTTCAAATTCACGGTCTTCTTTAGCCCAAGACTTGGCGATCATGTCATCGACATAGACCTCCATTTCCTTGTGTTTCATATCATGAAACAGCGCAGTCATGGCTCGCTGGTACGTCGCCCCGGCATTCTTTAGACCAAACGGCATCACCTTGTAACAGAACGTGCCCTCCTATCTGATATGGTGATAAACGCCGTTTTCTCTCGGTCTTCCTCGGCCATCTTGATCTGGTTATATCAATAGAAAGCATCCATAAAGTAAAGGACAGCATCCCATGTCCAGCGGTGTTGTCCACCAGAACATCGATGTGAGGAAGAGGAAAATCATCTTTTGGGCTAGGCGTTTTTGGACTCACGGAACCAGCTTTCAAATTGAGGGAAAAACCGTTCTCGAAGAAGCGTGACCATCCAGTTGAATCTCGTTACCCTTCGCGTGTGGTTATGGGGGCGGGCCTACTTTCCACTTTGTTACTATGGAGTCGGGCGGCAAACAAGTGAATGCGATCCCGCCCTCCATCAGCCGGTGTGTGTGGTCTTCGCTCCTTATAGCTCTACACCGCCGCCGGTCACTTTCGCTCCTCTACCATATTCATTGATTCATTCTTTGGAAGTTAGGCACGGGACTCGATAGCGCAGGCACAAGACCTTTGAATGCAAACAAAGAATAGCGAGACCGCATATCGTTTGGAACCCAAGCTTACCTTATTATTATGAAAAGGGGAAGGTTTGATAAAGGATAGTAGGTGTAGGTCTTTCCAGCTGGATTCATTAATGCAAACTGGAACTCCAAAACTTGAAGAACTGGTCTTGGAAGGAAATATTTATTAAAATCATAATCTTTCAGAAGCTGGCATCGCTAGTTGACTCCTCCTCGTCGACAGCTAGCAGTTTCTGGACTAGCCTTCCTTGCCCGCCTCAGAATATTCCTTCCTTTTCGACTGGTGGGACGAAGTCGCATTGATTGAATCGGTTCTGGTCTTCGCTGAAAAAGTGAGGCTTTACTTGACGAGTAGACCTTAGTTACCCGCTTATTGGGACCTGCAAGAAGCTGAGTTTCTTTGCTTTCAAAGTTTTTGGAAAAAAGAAAAAGTCAAAGCAGCAGACCAGTAGTTCCAGTATCCACCTTTAGAGAAATTTTTGAAGAAGGTTCCGTTTAACACTTCTTGGCCAAGCAGGAAGAGCAGAAAATAAGTGCTTTGTCGGTTGAAGGTGCTCTCTTCTCTACTCCTAGACATAGGATAGAGGCTCACTCTGAATCCATAGTATCCTCTGCATCTTATGCATCTTCTGTCTTGTCTCTTGGTTTCAGGGAGCCTGTGAGCAAGAGTTCTCCCCCGAAAGTGGCTTTCTAGGAGGGAAGTGGGCTTCATTCAATGGAATGCTTTGTTGGTTCAGCTCAAGGGGTCAGGTTTTTCGGTTTAGTGTGGAGGGGGGCGCTCTTTGTTGACCTTTCAGGGGACATGTTAGAATGTGAAGCTGGCAATACGTGCTTGAGTCGATGATCAATCCGCCGTTCCATCCTTCTATAGATGGTGATCAGATTTGTTAAGATCTAGAATCATCTGTGAATCCCCACTTTGATTGACCTTGACCGGTCATTGCTGGAAAATAGGGCCCTAGCCTCGTCGGCCCTCCAATTCTCAACCCCGACCTACACAAGTGGTTTTAGAACCCACATTTTGAAAAGTTCTGTTAGGTTCTTAGTAGCAGTCGGCGACCTTTTCTTCTTTTACTTCACATAGCTTTTCGTCTCCTTGATAGCTGGAAGTTCTCCAAAAGTATGAAAAGCTGGAGGACTTTGTACCATCCATTCCAGTGTGGTTGGATTCTGTTCAACAGCCCAAGGACTTGGAGCACATCTTTTGTTATTTCCACTGCTTGAAGTGATTGTTACGACCACGAAGAAACGACGAATCCCAACTACGGATATATAAGAGCCAAAACTGCTAAGGGCATTCCATCCAGCGTAAGCATCTGGATAATCTGGAATGCGACGTGGCATACCCGAAAGCCCTAAGAAATGCATGGGAAAGAAGGTCGGATTAACCCCGAAAAAAGTGATCCAAAAATGGATTTGACCTAAAGTTTCAGGGTATGTCCGACCAAAGATTTTACCCACCCAATAGTGAAATCCTGCAAATAAAGCAAAAACGGCTCCCATAGAAAGTACATAATGGAAATGTGCAACCACATAATAAGTATCATGTAGAGCAATGTCTAGCCCAGAATTTGCCGGGACTATTCCAGTGAGTCCTCCTATGGTGAACAAAAAGATGAACCCTACAGCAAATAACATGGGTGTTTTGTATTGTATCGAACCCCCCCACATGGTAGCGATCCAACTAAAGATTTTGATTCCAGTGGGGACAGCTATGATCATGGTAGCTGCGGTGAAGTAGGCACGGGTATCAACGTCTAAGCCCACAGTAAACATATGATGAGCCCAAACAAGAAATCCAAGAACACCTATACTGATCATGGCATAAACCATGCCTAGATACCCGAAAACCGGTTTTCCCGAAAAAGTCGAAACGATATGACTTATGATACCGGATCCCGGCAGAATTAGAATGTAAACTTCAGGGTGCTTCTCTCTTCTACTAATAGTTGCGGATGAATAGAAGAAAGGTGGACTATATCATCAACTTATTCCATTTGTCTAGGAAAGCTAGCCATGCTTTATGGTGAATACTGTCAGGTTTAAATGCTTTGAGATCGTAAAGACTGTAATATTCCTCAATAAGGAAGAATCGTCGTGATTTATGACTTCGGAAAGTACTTGATTTAAAGTAATCTAGCATCATGATAACATCTTTTCGACTTTGTACAGACCATTGATAGTAACCATTTTGACTACTATCAAAGTAGATATTTCCTCCAAATACTACCTTATAAGACTCTACATCTTGTAGAAGTTTATTAGTTACTCGAATACTTAGTTGAGGTAGTTGATTCTTCATAGCGATACCAATGGTACCATCAGCATCAAAGAATCCTGCAAACCAATTTGATTGAGCATCTAGTGTAATAGGTAGAATTACAGGGATATCCAGTACTTGACAGACACGATGTAGTTGAAGTAGTCGTGCTGAATGTCGAATATGACCATTAATACAATTCATTAGTTTAATCATACCAAGTTTATTATGTAGTCGATAACGATAAGCTTTAGCACCTGATCGCATTTTAATACTTCCACCAAGCATATGTTGGATATATCGTAGTAGTGGTAGATCTTCAAGTCCTATAGTAATTTCAAGAGAAGTATATCCTTGTTTACTAACTTGAATACTTCCATCACCATCGATAATTCCAGCTAGCCACTCACAGAAGGATTTAGGATAAGTTGTTGCGCATGTAGTCTCTGAGGTTCCTACTAGACTGCTTTTATGTCGTTGGTTACCTGCTGATTGTGTCTTAGATACTCCATTTTTACTAGATCGGGGTTTTACTAGAAAACCACTTATTCACATAGTAGGAGTACCATTAAGCAGACAGTCCCAGCATACAGCGCAATGCGTATTCAGATTTTCATCTGAAAAGGGCCATTTAAAACCGAAGAACCAAAAGAGATGCTGGTATAATATGGGGTCTCCCCCTCCAGCGGGATCAAAAAAGGTTGTATTAAAGTTTCGATCGGTTAATAACATGGTAATTGCCCCTGCCAGTACCGGAAGTGATAATAAAAGTGGGAATGCTGTCACTAGAACGGACCACACAAATAGGGGTGATCTATGCATAGTCATTCCAGGTCCACGCATGTTGGAGATAGTTGTTATAAAATTGATAGAACCTAAAATGGATGAAACACCAGATAGATGAAGACTAGAAATTGCTGAATCAACTGCTCCTCCAGAATGGCTGGTAATACCACTTAAGGGCGGATAGACCGTCCACCCAGTGCCGCTGCCCACTTCCACTAAGGCTGAGCTTAATAGGAGTAAGAGACTTGGTGGCAACAACCAGAATGAAATATTATTTAATCGTGGAAATGCCATGTCAGGTGCACCTATCAGAATCGGAACAGACCAATTACCAGATCCACCTATCATCGCCGGCATAACCATAAAAAAGATCATTAAAAAAGCGTGAGCCGTTATTAAAACATTATAAAGTTGATGATTCCCACCAAGAATTTGATCGCCCGGTCGTGCTAATTCCATACGAATCAGTACTGAGAAGCATGTGCCCATCACTCCAGCAATGGCACCGAAGATGAAATATAAAGTCCCTATATCCTTGTGGTTAGTGGAGAACAGCCATCGGACCAGATTTGTCATAGAAATTGAATATTATTTTCTTTCGGTTCTGCTTTCTTGCTCTAAAAATTTCTTGTTCTAAAAATGAAGAAAGACTTGTCGGAAATCACCGGTTGGGTTAGGCCAACCAAGAAAGAAATGGGATTTTTGGGCGTAACATTCTTTTGCTTTTGGAACTTCTGTCCCATACGCACCAACTCCTTTCTCTCGGATGTAGCCACAAACAAGATATAGAAAGAAATAACAATGATAAGTGGGTAAACTTGGTTGTATACCAGAAGCTGAGAGACTACATGTTCCTAAGTAGACAAGAAAGCTCCCAGTAGGAAGTGAATCCACCCCGAACACAATCTCCGGATGACTGTATGGCCTTTTCTTTTAGAGGATTGTAGTATTTTACGTTCTGGGGGTGCCCTTCCGCTCTGCCCTATCATTTTCGCATCTTCGGTCAAATCAAAGCTTATCATAGAAGCACTAGTTGTACTTTCGTAATAGGTAGAGCGATCATCTGGATGTGGAAGATGAGTCACTAGAACTAATTCGAGTAGATATCTATTAAGGGGATCACCGTCTCGGTGCCCTTTTCTTTTTGAGGCCCTTATTTACATACGAAATCATCCATTTGAGCCATCGACAGAACTACATCTTTGTTCACAAGAACTAAGTAGATGGGACCTTTCAGAGACCGCTCCAGTGTACAACAAATCCTTTTAGATCTGATTCACTTCCCGGACTCATACAATTACAATAGGGTCCTTCCTTTATCTTTCGAATTATCACAACATAGGCGGATGCCCCAGGGTATGCAATCTTGCTTCCCTCTATCGGTTGACCAGGGCCGCAAGAAAGATGTCTACTATGTGCCCACCAATGCTCACTCTCCTCAACTTCGTCGATCCTCGTACACGAACTCATCTCTGAATCATTCGAATACAAGTCTATCAGGATTCGCCAGAAGCACTTAAAGGAAGAGGAACCGTTTGCATGCAGCATCCTTTCCTTCCTCTTGAATTATCTTTATTAATTACATTTCTGCATGAATCAATCTTGAGTCTACTCGAGCCTCAAAAGCATATCGATATGAATGACCTTTTTATCACTCTACGAGAGAACCCTCCTTGAAACGACTTTCGTAGCAATCGATTTATCTAGTGCATGATCATCGCTTTAGCTATTGAACTGGACCCTGCCTCTAAAGCTGAATATGAGCTTTCTTTCTATTCGAAACTAGCTCTGGCGGCTGCCCCGATCAGGAAGGCTCTTTCACATCGTCTAATCTTTGAAAAATGTTTGGAAACAATTCTTAGGTACCGATTCAGGAAAGCAAATCAAACGACTACTTACTAGCTTTTTTGTGCTCCTAGCCCTTTTATTTTGATCTAAAGTATTACCTGTGGCTACCCGCAAGCTAAACATTGATTGTTCTATGAGCTTCTACACTCCCAAAGACAGTAATCGATTAATTTGGTATGGAAGACGCATTGGATTGGTCACGCAGAGATTCTTTCTTTTGTAGCATTTCTTTTGGTACTCGATGCCATCACGCTCCTACAGAAGCTCTCCCTCGCCCCTTTGAACTGACCAACGAGACTACTATCTCCGCCGGAAGCTAGGCGCATTCGTCCTATTATTGAAAGGTAGACTGAACACTAACCAGATTGGCATCTTTCCCGGGAGAACTAAAGCAACCTCTATCTATTAACGACCACTTGGGAATCGCTAGCTCGCATACGTTGGTTCGCTCGTACGCCCTGCTCGATTTACAGCTAGGGAAGTGAAAGGAGCAAGTTCTTGCTTGGCATGTGACTTCTACGGCAATCCCATGTCTTCAGGCAAGGTAGCCTTAGCTATCCCAGGTTGTGAACTGGCTCCAATCAGTGCTATTCTCCGATCCATAGTTGCATTCTATTTCCATATTTCTGAGTGAGCTGAACAGACGCTTTCTTATCTTACGATAAAATGACTCTTAACTTAGCAAAATGTAAAGCTCTTTGAAAGAAGCCGGTGAAATTCTTTCCTTAATGGGCGAATTATCTTAACGAAAGCCTTCTTTTTGACTCTCGTGTGAGGGTTGTCATAACTTGTGTCTATCCGCTGTTAAATGACTTAACTTAATAGAGTCCTAAGGGCAGTCTCAAAGATAAGGGGTTCAAGCCGTATTCGTTTTGATTAGCTGTCCCAGGGATAAGAGTAAGTATTGGCTGTTGGCATGTCCGAGCTAAGATCGGTTGAGGCAAAAAGCCCTTTCCTTTCAGTCGTTCGCTAAGCCTCCTCCCTTTGTGTAGAGCTTCCCTTCTTTCGCTAACTCGCTGCTCGCCTCTGAAACTTGGGTTGGGTTCCCTGTCCTTCTTTCACTTGGGCAAGACGTTGTGACTTCACTGTGCTACTACTCTTCTAAAGCTATAAGCAAAGCAAAAATTAATTACTCAACAGAAGGCACGGTACTCGGCTTCTTCTGTGCTGCACTTGGATTCATGTGCAGGGGATACGATCACAGCCTATTCTGATTCCTTGCATGAATAAGCTCTGGGACTGATGACTTTCACTGGGAACAACTCCTGGCTCTAAAGAACCAGGAAAAGAGAGTGATTACTAGGAGAGGCGGAAGGAAATCGCTGTAAAGGAAAGGGACTGCGCTTTAAAGAAAAAGGTTTGCTTGAATTAGCTCTTAACCTTGGCCTCCCCTCCCCCCTTTATCCTGATAGCTTTAAACGTAACTAGCTTTCTAGCTTGCTCCTTCATTTTAAATACTTTCAATACTCCCGCTACAATGTAAGGAGGTCAGACTGATAAGGGAACTTAAACGCAATCCTCAGGAAAGGAAGCTCGGCTGTAACCTATTTTCGCTTAATATCCATTGGCCTAGCAATTACAATTTGAAGGGCTTAGGATGAGAACTACATGTAAGCTTTCTCCTACTCCATGAAAGTAGCAATGGGTTTTTGATATGCTGAACTCGAAAGGAAAGAAAAAAGATCCTATGAAAGAAAGACTCAATCAATGGCTAAAGCTCGCCTACCAATAAACTTACTTCAAAGACTCCTGCCTTGCCTGGAGAGAAAGAAGATTTTATAGTGGAAGAAAGCTGTGATTTCCTGGGATAAGACTATCAATATCACAAGGCGAAGAAGGCGTATTCTATAGCGAAAAAAAAAGAAATCCATCTATGATAGACCCGCCCTAGTAAGTTCCTTACAACGGGAGATAGGGAAATCGTTAGAGTGGGGGGTTTTTCTATTAATAAGGATAGGCCCTCTTATTCTTTTTCTTAACTCAATGCATATTCCACCACATATGACAAGCCCGATTCCATCCTCGAAAAGCCATACCTAGAGAAGATCTAGAAAAGACCTCTTTCTTTACCTATATGGATGGCTAGCAACCGGAACTGGGACAGAAGGAATTCAATAAAAGTTGCCATCTTCCTAGGAGACGGACAAGGAAGCTAAAGAAGGTTTTCTGCCAGCGACTACGGCATCTCCCGCTATTACTTTAAATGAATCCGTGGGGCCGGCTTGAAAGCAGAGAATCGAAGATTGATTTTTGACCCAATTCCCGACTTGATGTTTTGGACCTTTTTGCCTTTCATCTTTTAGATGCTATCTCTATCTCTTCTGACCATAAAGAAGGGCTGGCTAACTGAACTCACTTGAAAGAGTGAATCATCTTACTAAAGCATGGTATCAAAGAGGGATAGAATCCATCTATTCGGCAAAGAACCATCCTTTCCCTAAGGCAGAAAAGCAAGTAAGCAAAGGCAACATAAAGTCTTCTCTTGTTAGGAAGAGGTGTAGGGGGATTTATCTTTGCAAGACCTTGCTTTTTACCTCTCGTACTCTTTTCTTAATGGGAGGACTAGGAATAAGAGTAGGAGTTGAACGGTTAGCTCTTCTTTCCTGGCTTTGTCATTATACGAGGATGAACTGGCACATAAGGTGCGTAGCGCGGCTCTCTGGTCCACTAGTAGTAGGGACTTGAAGACCGGTACAAGAGGAAAGAGGTTACCAATCTTCTCTGCTTAATCAGTCTCTTCTGGTCTCTTCGCTCGAAAGCCAGCTACCCAGCAAGCTTGCCTTCTCGTACTTGCCTCAAGAAGTTTACATTAGTCCGCTACCCTATAGTTCTTAGTATACGGTTAGGTAGGGAACATTTTTTACTATCTTTCTTTTTCCACCCACGTCACCATCTATTCTATACTCTTTTTTTAGTTGTCGCGGATGAAACCGTTACATATGCAATGCAATTCTATAGTCGTCCGTACACGTGCAAAAGAAAGCTTTCCATCATCGGTCAGTTTTTTTCGTTCCAGACGGTCGTCGTACGAGCGGATTACGTCAAGCAGTTCTCTGGATTAGAAAGAATTCGTGTCACTGAGAATTGGGAAGAAAGGTGTAGTATCCATTTGAACACTAAGGTAGCAGTGTGGGAGCGGTTCCCTGCTTGTAGTCGGTAAGGCGTAAGCCAATATGCGAATGCCTGAACCAAAAAAAGAGAGAAAGAAAGCATAGCCAGATCCATTTGAGTATAGCTAGGCGTACTCAAGGACTGATTTTCTCACTAAAGTCAAATCAATCTCCTAAACCTAGAAAGATAACTCTGGGATCTTCTTTTTCTTCTTAATCACCCGAAGGCGAGCTAATCTGTCTTGGTGCAGCTCCTAGTCCTGATCGATTGGCTACCGGGTGTTCACTCAAACTCAAAACGAATTTCATCCCGACGTTCTATCACTAGGATCCCTATCCCTATCTATAGCTCTATTCCCTGCGTCCTTCAACTCCATGCGTATGCACATCTGTACTACTTAACTTCCCCCTTCGCTACTCCCTGATTGATGGATTGACCCACCCACGTATGATCTGCACATGGGATGAAAAAAGATTCCTCAATAGCTATGAGATGATATTTCCCCTTGGACCTTTCATCTAATCTTGAATGTCCCTCTTTCCCTCTTAGGATTCTATTAAGATGGGAATTACTGGAAGGGAATGCCTTACAGGGAGAAGGGGTAATAGCCAACTAAAGAAGCATACCCTTCGTCCTTCTGAGTTATCTATCGGGCAAGCTAGCCATGCGGGAGTTGCTTCTCTCAAAGGATACGCGCATTATTACTAACCAAGTATGCTCCATGTTGAGATAGTTGGAAGAGAGAGTAAGCTCTATGGATGGTTGATTGATATAATGCACAATGCCCTACTATTCTAGACATAATGTACAGCGCGCTAAGAGAATACAATCGATCGTCCATAAGGGAATGCACCCCGCGGAAAGGAAACAAGGGCTAATTGGCCGCACTCTACCCTGTTATGGGGCAAGAAAGGGATTGACAAACGAAGCACTGGGGATTCAGAAAAGGGAGAGACCATTTGTTAATAAAGGGCATAAAGGTAGCACTGGATAAACTTTCTCCGATCTATGATGATGCCTGCCTTCCCTTTCCCTTCCCTTACTAATGTGGGATCAGTTCCTCCCGAACACCTCCTAGGAGCGTCGCATTCGATGCATATTACTCTCTAAAGTAAGGAGATCTAGCTTACCCGAATAAGCTGGCAAATGCGAAAGCACTTGGAAGAAAGAAAGATGGGTTCAGGCCATGAAGAAGGGCTAAAGGTGGAAAAGAAAGGTGTAGCTGGGCATATCCATGTTTGGGCACTTCACATGATGGGTCTTCCTCTTGCAATCGAGAGAGGCAAATAGGCGGAAATCGGTACACTTTTAGTACGGTGGTATGCGAGCAGCAAGACAGTATGCAATCAATAAATAGGAGAAAGCTTACTCATAGTACGGTAAATAAGCACAAGCAGGAACCGTACAAGAACGAGTCAATTGAATAAGCGCACCTGGAAACAGTCAGTCTTACTTGCTCCATTAGTGGGTCTAGTCTATATGGAACTCGTCTATTGCTTTTAGTAAACAATAAAAAAAAGAGGTATATTGGTTGGCTGTCTTCCTCACCTGTCAACTCGCAAGCAAGCATTCGTTGTCTTTTGTCACTCTGTTGGTTTGGCATCTGTCTCCCCCTGGCATCATTTTTTGCTTGTGGGCCTGCTCTTGTCCTTTCCGCTGTAGTTTTGCTTTTGTTTAGTCTTCTTCGCATCCTGCTGAGTGGATCTCGTTTTGACATTCTTTCGTTCTTTCCCCCTTGGGCCTGGAACTCGACTCTCGCTTTCTACCTTGGAAATAGTCGTACCGTTTGGCTCGGAGTTACTATTTAGTCGCTTTTATAGTACCACTTTCTGGATCGGGGATAGCTACTTAACTTATTATGAAATGACATATGCAAGGATGTAAGTAGCTATCTTCTTTTCCGCTGGTACACTGATGTTGATAGTAATCTTCTTCCTGTAGTAAGGAGCGAAGCGGTAGACTATGGGCAAGAAAGCCTAGAGTTCATAATTAGAGTGACGATTCTCGGCATCTATTAGCTTATTGCCAGCAGCGGGAATTTTTCTTCTAGCTCGACTTCTTCCTCTTTTCGTAGTCATACCCTACATATTATATTAAAAGAGGTGCATAGCGGTATGTTTACGATTCAATGTGGTTGACTTCTATTGTATTGGACAAAGATCTACTGTAAGATGATGGGGATCTAAGGCTCTGTCCCGCTATTCCTGGGATTCTTTAATCAAAAACCCGGTAATCTCTGACAAAAGAGATTGAATACGCGAAAGCCGAAGTCGTAGAAAGAAAGTCGGAAGGGAATGCAAACGGCCATTGATCCAGCTGCTTCTGTACCAGACACAGTGAGATTACCGACCCGGATGTAACAAGCCAACCGGCAATTTCCGACTGAATCAAAAGATTGAGGTAGTGCTAACTAACTGAATGCCAATACTTTTCCTGCGCCTACTTACTTTGAACCCTAACCCAGGTATTCATTCACTCCAGATTGACCGTCTGATGGGGATTCAGTAATGAGAGCTGAGAGCGCGGGTTAGATTATAGGGGATTACCGGGGTTGCCTTACTATTCAAAGGAGAGGCAGTTCCAACTAGGCCAGCACCGGTTGAAGCAAAGTCAACAGATTCGGCTGGGTCGCCTTTTGCCAGGTATTCACTCCTCCCTGATAGTTACCGGGTATTCCTCTTCATTGAATCTGATTCTTCTTCAAAGGCAGTCTCAGACTGAAGGACGGGAGATGCTCTTTCGTCGGCTGATACTGGTACAGCTAACTTATTGCCATCTGCTATAGGATGAACCGAGCGGTAAGTAAATAGTCAGCGCGAACGGCTCACAGACCTCTCTGAGGCAATTACTTTGTAGCCGTCATCCACAGGTAAGGGGGCAGGCACAACAACTGCAGAGCTAGCCCATCCTTCTCACTTCACTCCTCTTGCCCTAAGGCTTGGAACTTCACTGAAAGCTGGGTCTGGTAACTTAACTTCGCAAGCTTCAAAGCGGGTAAGCAAGCTCGGGTAAAGAGAATAGCCGGCTTCAGGAAAGGAAGAGAAGTAGTTTACTTGTGAAGGCAGGTTTGGGTCAGTTCGCGGCAGGGGAAGGAGATTGAGTGGGTTCTGGCCACTCCGACAGAGAAGGAAGCCGGCCAAAGTAGAATACGATTAACCGGAACAGCACCCGCCTATTGAAGGCCAGTTGATGCCGGGGGAAGACTACCTACTATAAAAGAAGGGGAGCCTGCCAACGAAAGAGGGCCGGGATCCGAGCATCTTCTTGAACCACCAATCATATTAGGATGGAATACGAGTCGTAGACCTTCAGGCACCACGAGAGCAGCCCTAGTAGGAGTTTAAAGTCTGAGGTCAACAGCTGGTGTAAATCGGCCTCTCACCTCTCCTTTTTAGGAGGTAAACGAACAAAGACCAAAACATCATCACAATAAGAAGTTCAGTTTTCAAGAACCGGAAAATCCGGGCGTATATGATTTCCTGCTCCCTCTACAGTCGATGTCTGCAAATCGCCTTTCAGTTGGAGTTGAAGTGAAATCTGAACCGGATTCCTCTTCTAGTTATTAGTTGTAACGTTGAGGCTCAAACTAAAACAGAGAAAAGCCTTCAATCAAAGAGCGTCGCCCGCGTGCTGACTTCCTATTGATTCCAGGAGTTGATTCAAAGAAGAAAATAGATTCAATAGATTAGATTATAATAGAATAATAGAGGCTAGTGCCACTTCCACCGCAAAGTCGGATGTTTTCATCTAGTTGATTCTTCTTCTCTACCTGAGCACATTCACCCTAACTACAATCGACATTGGTTCCGTCATCTTCTTGTGGCTTATTCGCCGGGTGGTATTATACCTATGCCAACCCAGCTGGGATTCCCAGAGATCTTCCTGGTATCTCTCTATCCAATGGGAATGGTTAGGCAAATGTCAAAGGATTCGTTTCGTTCTTACTGGGACTTTCTTTTATGCAGCGCATGGCTGAAGATCTCAGTCAACAGTATGATGACGACACGGTCATGTATCTTGAGCAGTCTTTATTAATTCATTGGATGACTGCTTCAATAGAATACATACAATGGTTTATGCTAGCTAGCGTCGATTTATCTATCACCGCGGAGGAGTGGATCAACCACTGGCTTTCGTCTTTCGTCCTGATCGGAAAGACCAACTTCAAAATTCAATATGGTCGAATGTTCCGAGCTTATGACTGAATACGTCAGCAGAACGCTCCGCTTCCGTTAATGGAGTCCGGTCTTTCCTTTCATATTGATGCGGGTCGCCTCGCCTTAGGCGAAACCCTTGTCTATGCTATGGTTTGGCAAGGTATTTGTGGCCTAGCCCTACTCTATAAGGCACACGTTTTTCATGCGCGAGGCCGTCTATAGAAGGAAAGCTTCAATCCTTCCTCTTCACAACGGAAGAAATATAAGACTTGTTGCGCACCTGAGCGCCTTTGCTCGATCCGTAGAATACGGCGTAACTATCAAAGAAGCCGGGGCCTGGGTCGGGCGCACTTGGCATGTTTAAACCAGCAGATCGGGCGCGTATGTCTTGATTTGAAAACGATTGGTAAGCTGGGCTGTTTTGAGCTGAGCTTCTATGGTTGTAATAACCTGCCGGTACGGATTCAAGAGAAAGGAAACAGCTATCATATACGTACTTTATATCTATAACGATTTGAAAAAGGTGCCTCCAGAGGCCGGTGGGGTTCAGCCGTATTAATATAGGAGTGGCCCTCCTCCCGTATGAAGTAGTTCTGAGGAGCCGGATGATTCGGAGGAGTCAGCTTATTGACTATTGCTGGTTCAGCGATTGGTCGTGCGAAGGTGCTCAAGACGGAAGATCAATTCATGGCGAGAAAAAGACCCTTTCTGGCAAGAGTCCGAAGGAGAGTGGAACGCCTTCTGTCCGCCGCTAAGGAGGATGAGTGAGGATGCATGCGTAGCTCCCGCAGATATAGGAGAGGCCTTTCGCCTTTAGCTAATCTCGAATGTTGTTACCCAATTCACTATACCCACGGTTGGGGCTTTACATCAAGTGGAAAACCGGGCGCTACTGATGCAGCTCGTTCCACCGTGCTCTTTTTGGAAAAAACAGTGAAGCACAACCCCATCTTTGTCTTTTGCTATAACAAGTGCAGCTTCTAGTTCGACTGGAGAAAATGTAACCGGTGCTGCTAGTGGTGGATAAGCTTGCTATGGTCTAGTCCGGACGGACCTGGAAAGCGCGATGGATATGTTATCAGCCAATGCATCTTCTTGCTACCCGATTTTGACAATACCGATGTCGATAATCTGACCTTGGGCACAGACAACTATCAGTTATTTGCTTGCATCCGTGTAAACTCACTGAATAGCCTTCTTCGTACTTGATTTTAATTAACCTGTCTTTTTTCTTAAAATGATGGTGAGCTGTATTCCAAGTGAGAAGACTTCCGTAGGTCGCTTTCCCAGTGAAAGAGAGCCCGCATGAAAGACAAAGACCAGTCCTGCTCGTCCAACAGTTTTACCAGCCAGGAAGGATTGCAGGCAGGAACGAGACCTTGTGGGATGAATCCTTCTTCCTGGTGCCAAGCTAAACGCTAACAGCGGATTCTATCAACGCCGAAACACCGTATTCTGTGCATCTACGTGGACTGAGTGGCTAACCATTATAGGAGTAGGGCTATCCATCTTTCGATGTGACAACCAAAGTGCTCTAAAACTTGCCTTCCATCCAGTTCTTCATGCCCGAAGCAAAGACATTGAAAATGCCAAAAGCTGCAAAGGCCGAAAAAGGAAAGAAAATCTCTCGATCCGGCAAGGTGCAAAGCGAAGTACCATTTTCTTCTTAGAACGTAAGCTCTACTAACTTCATAGTTACAACGGATTGTCCGATAATACGTTATTAGATAACTAGAGTCAAGTGAGGAATGAGAGCTGTAAGGGAAACGATTTTCGGGGTGTCAGCTATCACCGGAGTATACTTCTTCATCTTTTGGGATATCTTGAATATTCCTATCAATGACTTTGATTAGGAGTCTCGAGAGAGACTGAGCGCGAAACCTCCTCTGAGTAGTCTTTGCGAGGTAGGTCTTTCGTTTCCAATAGAAGGCCGTCATCCTTTTGTCGTCAGTTAGCCACACCTAACCAAGATGTTGTTCACTACTTCGTAACCTCGCGGCTACTTCAAAAGCCTCTTATTCCTAACACGGGTATAATAGACTATAGTTCGTCTATCTCCAACTTCCGGTACACTCTGTGGACAGTCTATCGGCTATCAAAAGCTTGAAAAAAACACTCTTGCTTGCCATATATTACTGGTTCTGGCATACTGGACTTATTATAAGATAAGAAGCACCTCACCCTCTGCTAGCAGTTTTATTCTCTTACGCAATTCCGAGTTGAATTATAAATGCAGCAGTTCTTTATATACGATACCACTCGCCATGTAAGACCAATCTCTTGATAGAGAAGAAAGGACCAAGGACAAACTTAAGGTTGTTGTACAGAAGATAATACGTAGTCGCCGAATAAGGGCCACCTTGCAATACCAAAGTTGCCATGACAGCCATTGCTGCATCCACCTACGGAGTACAGTATACTCAAGCAAAGTCTTATGGTCATCAGACTCATAAAACTTATCATCCGGTACCACTAGGTCTTTAGGCCTAGAATGATCACGAAGGATATCTATAAGTACACCAACCACGTAAGGGGACAAAGGAGCTCCCCTCCCAAGCCACAGATCAAAAGGTAACCGGATCATATGATAAACAGCAAAGAGTCGTTCTGCCCTCTTTGCACGTTTATGATAGAAACGGTCAACCGATCGACGAGACAAGCCCATGATGCGAGCTAAGGTAGTCAACCTTAATGAAGGTGACTGAACCATTAGAGCACCCAGAGCGAGAGGGTGAGAGAAACCAAGCAAAACGCGTGGAGAGACAGGAGAAAGATCAACTGTCAAACCATGCACTTTAAAGCGCTTAGCAAACTCTGCACAGCCCTTATGTTATGAGAGATCAATGATTTCGCTACCCTCCCTTCTATTCCTCGATCTGCTATCGATCTGATTCGATTGTCTTTTCCCGCAGGGAAGTCTTTTCTTTTTTATTTATGGATAGGAATAGGGAATAGGACTATCTGCTTTATACTCTTCCACGTAAGAGTGAATCGTAGCGTTTATATCTGGGATTAAGCTCTGCAGCCAGCCTATGCCTTTCAGGCAGTTTCTTTCCCTTCTAGCTATAATAACTTCCTTTCCCTCTACAACCTTGCTGGGATTGCTTGATTGGGTTAGCATTCATAGCACGAGATGCAGTTCAGTTAAATAGATAACTCCATCTTTCCTGCCAGTCTGTCTAGCCCGTCTAGTAACAATATATATCTCCTCCCGCTTGACCGCTCTAACAGACTGAATCGGAACGTGTCATTTCAGTGGTTTAAGCTCTAAATCTATCTGTAGAAACATTGATCGCATCTCTAGGGTATTTCCTTTGGGGTCATGGCTCTGATAGAAAAGGTCTGCATCCTATTAAGTGGGAAGAGGTTCCCAAAGATTGGGTATTCGTAAAACTGAACAACTTGGTCTCTTTAGCTAAGCTCAACTGGTCTGTTGCTGAAAATAGTGTAGTGAGAAACTCTTCTCTAGAGTCATTAAAGCTAAATACCTGAATAGGAATGGGGTTGCAACCTCTTTTAGAAATGGTTCTCACATATGGAAAAGCATGGGCAGGGGACTCTATGCTAGCAGTGTACAATGGAACATAGGTAGTGGTAGTTCCATATCCCTCTGGTTTGATAATTGGTTTGGGGACCCTTAGATCCCTTATCTTTGGTCCTCTGAACCGAGGTGAAGAGAATCTCCTTATTTCATCCTCTATCAGAAGTAGTTCGGATGGACTCGTTGAGAAGCACCATAGAGCCGGATCTAACGTATAATTTCTGGAGGAAGTTGGATAGCTATCTAGAGATAGATAATCTTCCTTGCCCGTAACTCATGCCCTTGCCATAGGCTCTTATTCTTTAGTCCGTTTTGCTTTTGAAAGAGCCTTTGGTTTGGCGTCTGTGGCTCGTTTGATTGATTCCGGGTGCTTCGTGGGATTTTGAGAAGCCTTCTAAGCCCGCCCATCTTACTATACGCAATTCCTAGCTGACAGCTTGATGAAGGTCAGGTGAATACCCGATGATCGATATTGGCAAGACCCGTACCTCGCAACTGAGCTCGGAGTCACTGACCCTGAGTTTGTCAACTAAGCGCTTAGCCCCTGATTCTCCGAAGATAAAAGGTTTCCTCGTCCTGTGAGTTCATTGATGTCATATCGGTTAAGGGGAAGAATGTGATATATAATCAAGGATCACCCAACCCTTTCATGCTATCAATGAAAGTATAGCTTTTTCCCCGTGACCAAGACGTAGGGAATCCCAGTTTTTTATGAAAGAGAATGCTATACCGAATCCATTGCGTCTAGAAGAGCTCGTGTCAATCGAATGTCCCCCTTTCACCTATTCAACTCGGAATCGGGAACGCTGCTGAACCTAGCTACTCAAGGCTGATAGCGCCTGGAAACAAAGAAAGGCTTTCTCGTTGGCCAGACATAGAGGTTCCCCGCTGTTCTCTTAGTTGAAGACCCCTGTTCTGGAAAAACCTTTCTTCAAAGTAGTAGTCGTTTTGCGCACTAATTTGAGAATTTTTTCTCTTCAGAGATTGGCTCCTTCCTCTTTCGTCTTTGTTTGGTTGATGTAATATAGGTGGCAGAGGTTGATCAAGAATCCATTCAATGAGAGGCTGCTCTCTCCAACTCCTCGTTCTTTGATCCTTGACTGAGCCGATGATTGAGCTGCTTAAGAGAGGTCGCTACTTGCGCCTATTTACCTGAAATATCTCTGACCTCTACTTGAACAGGAGAGCCACTGGTCGTAGTCCGAGAGTCTTTCCACTGAACTATTCTCCCGCTAGAGTGATCAGTCGACAATGCAGCGACGATTCTAACGAACTCCCAGTCAAATGGGTAGCTCTTGAATCTGTCTATGAAGTTGCTTTAGCGAGAAGTCTTGATTGATATAGGCTTTCTTGGATCGCTCACAGGCTTGCTTTCAAGAGTGGGAAATAGAACTTGGTACAGCCTTTTGCCTAAAATCCCATACCCACTTGACTAAGGGACTTCTATTCTGGTGTGATCAAGCTTGTGAGAGTAGTCCCTTTACTGCCGAGCCAAGAGCGTCCCTAGGATAGAGATCCTATCTTGGTTAATTTCGTTAACCTCTAATGGGCGCTTCCCCTTGGCCAGTTCGTAAGAAGCTTCTTTCTCTCCGGAGCCGGAAGCTTTATCGACACCAGATTGGGCTTTTTCAGCGCCGGAAGCTCCTGACTCCGTTTCCGCGGGAAACATCCTATTGGGTTGGACCTCCCAAGCGCCAGAATAGGAAATGACCCCCTCCGAGACACTCAAAATTAGAAAAGGTAGAAAACTATGTAAAGAAAGACCTAAGCGAGACATGAAGTAGATTCGTAGATAATAGCCATATAAAGATATGAAAAAGAATATGGAGATATAGAAAAAGACACGTAGAAAGCCGGACTTCTTGTTCAAACGAAACAGAAAGATGAGGCCGAAAATAAGTATTGCAAAAAGGACGAGATTGATACCACTAGTCATTATAGCGATTCCTTTTGATCCTAGATAAGGCCCAAAGGAAATAGCTGCAAAAGCACCGAGACCCCTCGCGAGTAAACGAAGAATTGTAGAAAGAAAGAATTTCATGCTTGTTTACAAAACAAATGTGCCTTTTTTTCGCCAGCCTAAAGAGGCTGTGCCGGGCTGTGCACTTCACTTCAGCCCTTCACATCAAGGTGACAGGATTCGAACCTATGGCCCTCTGTACCCAAAACAGATGCGCTGACCAGACTGCGCTACACCTCGTATCACCCCCCCCGGAGCATATAGATCCACCCGATCGATGAACACTTGAACCGAACCCGCCCATTTAGGCACAGGGACGCGAGAACCAATCCGAGTAATCAACCGCTTTTTTTAGAAAATCTGCCTCCAGCAAGATATGGCGACGCCAAAAAGCCGTATAGTGCAGGAGCGCTCATATTTTTTTTTTGGCTTCCTCTTTCACTTGAATTTCAAAATCCGGCTCGCTCCCGGCTACGTGTCCTTTGGACCCTTCACCCGCTTAGAAGTGGATTCGAACCACTGACACAAGGATTTTCAGTCCTTTGCTCTAACCAGCTGAGCTACCTGAACCACTTTCCTAAAGTCTCTTTTCTTCATCGAATAGCGCCCTACCTTACCACTTTACTAGTAAGGGAAAAGTCCTTTACTAAAAAAATACACTAAAATAAAAATAGAAAAACACTAAACTATAAAAAAATAGTTAGATATAGGGCTTTTTTCGCTTGTTCGTCAAGCTTTCGAGCAGCTCTTTCAACTGCCGCCTAATCTCCCAACATGCTCAAGAACCGAGAGCCGTCCAGGGACTGGACGGCCGGAGGGAGCTTGCTTATAGAAAGAAGATAGGCCGGTCAAACAAAAAAAACGCGCAACAGGCTCTCCGTTCCTAGTCACTAAGTAGTGCTATTCGGGGGACTCCACCAAGAGGTTCTTTCTCTCACGCCCGCCCGTTCTGCCGGAGGAAATGGGATTCGAACCCATGATACAAGAAGATTGTATGTCGATTTAGCAAACCAATGCCTTAAGCCACTCAGCCATCCCTCCAAGTTCTTGATCGGAATTTGATGTGCGGTTGGTTGCCCGAAGGGCTATCTGATCCGATCAACTGCCTAAGCCGTAGCGCGCGTACTCTTCCTCTATCTATGAGCGAGACTCTATCCAGATCTCCCCAGCATCCAAGTCATCCAAATCTGCCAGGCGAGGCGACCAACGGGAGCTCGACTGTAAAGGAAAGGAACCCCACCACACTGAATGATGAACTTTGCGCCTCCAGTAGGGTCAAGCCAAGCCTGAATGGAATTCATATCTCCTTCGTCTGGTCGAGAAGGGACTGTGACTCTTCTATTCCATTACATTACGGAGAAGTCCATTTTCGTCATGATCGATCCACGTCCTACCCGGGCTTAGAAAGCTAGCTTACTAAGGCGAAGGACTTTTCTTTTTTGATTGCACGAGCTAGTCACTTTAGATATTTTTTCTATATAGACCAATCCAATCTCGACTTATTCAGCTAAGCCGAACATTATACGCAAATAGAACAATGAACACTTACTTAATCTCTTCATTTAACCAGTCGCCACAAGATCACTACTTCCAAGAAAGTGGTGGAATTTATATCCCCCGACTAAGGGATCTAAGCCTAAATTCAAGCCAAATTCAAAACATACTTATGTTAAGTTTGGCTAGTTGCTAGAAGAATGGCACTAGAAATTGTCTTCGGTCCAAGCTGGTAGATGTTCTTATTCCGGTCAGTTGGCTTTATACTAAACCATCGGATAGCCTTCTTTATATATAGAAATAGAATTTCCATGTTGATTGAGCGGAGTTGCTCGGAACAAGGTTTGGGGGGAGAGGGGAAGAAGGAGAGATGGCTATGCTTTCTTGAGAAAGGAGACAGTCTATTGAGAAGTTGGAATCAAGCAGTCGACGTGACAAATCGAAGGATTCAATTTAGTCGCTATTGGTCGATAGGTTGCCATTGCTAGCCCCTTTTCGATTGGACACTTTTTATATCCTGTCATTAATGTGGTGTGCCATTTCCACTTGTGATGGAGGAGGTCGCTTTGTAAGGTTGGTTGAGGGTCTCGCCTTTCGGAAAAGCATTTTTCTATATATATCATATGGTTTATTCTTTCTTTCCTTCAGTGAGTTCATTCCTTTTTCTCTCATCTTTCGGCGATATTTCTTTGCTAGCCGAGGTCTCTCGAGCAATAGTAGCGGCATTCTTTTCTTGACTATTTGCATCTTTTTCTGAGTTGGCTGTAGCATTGAAAACTCTTTCACTCTCTTCTTTACGAGGTTGGTGAAAAAGCTGAGGATTTGGTTCTCATTCCGCTGAAATGAAGAACAGAATGAGAGTGCCAAGTCTATTTTGATTAAGGAGAAGACAGTTAGAATTCACACATTGAAGTATGGTATGGGCTTTAGCCTTTGCTTTTCTAAGGACATTTTCACCAAGAAGTCTCTATTCTTAACTTAAGTTAAGGAGCTGATTATAGAGCAATCCCATTTTTAGGCTAGAACTCTAAGCTTTGCTTTTCTGGCAAACTCTACCACTAAGGAGTAAGCACAGCACTAGTGAAAATTCACACTCAAAATTCTTTTTTAAATGTTCCTCATTCCTCTCAACCTCATCTTCCCAAACGCCAAAAGAGATTCAATTCGAAAGCAATGGCTATACAGGTTTTTAATCGCGAGCGAGCAAAGTCGTAGTAGCAAGTTAAGAAGCAAGTGAAGTATACGAAAGGAGAGGAAAAGCGGCCGTTCGACTCGTTAAAGAAACCTTTCTCGATCCTGTGAGTTGAGATACTGAAACCTACCCAAGTTGCTCATCTCCCTCTGGTAAGCCTTCTGGGCACCCGCTAGACCCATCTCCGTTTTATTATGACGGATTGGCTCGGTGTGAGAGCTCTTCAGCCTCTCTTCCTCTTTCTCATCCCCATTTTTTCATTCATTTTATGCGAAAAGAAAACCTGCTTGGAATGGAGGAATAGGAAGCCCTTTGAGAAAGTCCCACAGTCTCCTCTCTGCGTGAATCCCAGTCGATGCATCTAGGGTTCTGGCTTTAATAAGTTCCATTGTAGATGTGCCATTTTTTTCGGGATTTTGGGCTTACTCTTCTTTTCCTTCGGCGAGGATACTTTAGTTCCAATCGTTTGAGGAAAGCCCGCTTTTTGGCATCAATGAAACTCTTTGATCTAGGAGAGAATGCCACTAGATCAAAGACTGAAGAAGGAAAAGATAGAAGACAGGATGTGACTACTGCTCTCCTACAGAAAGAACTGGATTGTACGCGTATCGATAAGTAGATTCGGGATGGGAATAGAGAATGCATTTTCTCCCTTAGAGCACATCGTTATATACATCGAACTCAATGTGTTAAGCATATTATAATGCTAACTGAAAGGATTCAATTTCTTAATTCATTCCCGGAGCCGGGGGAATAATGATAGTCGAAGGGAGGTAGCGGTCTAAGCCTCTTAGGGTTGGCATAGGAACTATTCTCTCACCCACAGGAATCAAGTGATGAGACCCAGTGAAGTGCCCAGAGGTAGGAAGAAGTGAATCAGAAATGAACAACTATAAGAGAGCAGAATAAGCGGAGCGGTCTTGGAGGAAGGGCATGGATTACCCCTCGGGGGGGAAGCTCTGATTGTCTTTGCTCCTGCCGCCGCCTCATGGAGGAAGACGAGGAGTAGGATCCTCAGTGGATGAGATAAGATGTTTATTGAGGAGTAGGCTTAACCTGCGGAGGAGAAAGACCAGTGAGGAGCACCTTTAGAACCGCCCGGAAAGTCCCAGGAAAGCCTCAGTTGGGTAGGTAAAAACTTCCGGTATGGGACAAGCGAAGCGATCGGCCTTTGGACAGGTTGGTGAGTCTGTCCATTTTTTGAAGTGAGGAAAGTAAGTGGATTCCGTTCCTGAGGTTCTTTCTTCGCAAGAGTCAATGCTAATAAGGCAAGACTGGATTAAATACCTGAATGCCAGGCAAGCTCGTCAATCCCGATGCTAGCGAAGCGTCACTTCAACTAGTCCATTCTCGAGGCAAGCCGGTAAGCCACATCAGCCAGTAAGCCACATGAGGCGGCGGCACTTCCATGGAGGTCCCGCATGAATAGAGGCGCGCAGGCAAGCGAATAGGAAAGTAGTCTTTATCCGCGGCAAGCATATAAAGTACCGAACAGCCCGAGGAGTAGGCTAAGATCAGATCGATAGCTTCAATAGCAAAGAGGAGGTCCAGTACCCAAAGCTTCCAACGCTACCAAAGCTTCGGAGTTTTTTTCCTTTTCCTAACGTAGGAGGTCCTTTAAACCCTTAGCCACCTCGATTACGCGACGTGAGAGACGAGGCGGATAGGCCCCTTCCACACCCACAGCCCTCCTTTGGCTATATCGGAATCGGTAGAAAGGGGATTACGAAGAATCGTAAGACAAGACTAGCATCTCATATTCCTTATTAACCTTGGCTACATCATCAGTCATTTCCTTTGGAACTACCCCATAACGTTCTGTTGCTTGGTCCTTCACAAGGTTCCAACCACCACACCAGAAGCCGGCATCTCTTAACTTAAGGAAAAAAAGCGGGAACGCGGTCGAATAGATCAATGGTTGGCCCGGCCAAAGCTTATAGATCGGTTGGCGCTGGATCTAGGGCATCGTACTCAGGGGATAGGCACTCGGCTCGCTCAAGGCATTCCCTAAGCTATGTTTCGAGCGTTTGCTCAGCTGCGGAGTCAATTCAACGATTCCCCGACTTGATTTTCACACACAATAAGCTTCTTCAAGCGAGGTCTCTCACATCTCCTGATGCTTGGGTACTGCCCTACCGTTGTATCCCGCGCTTTCATTCTACGCTAAATCTCGATACCTTTTCCTCGTCTTCAGAGATGGGACGGACTCCACCCATAAACCTTAGTCGTTCAAACGTACCTTTATGCCCACATCCCTACCCAAATAGTAACCAAATCCTTCTTTGCCCTTCCTTTCATGGAAATTCAATTGGCTTTTTTCTTCAATGACTGTTTCCTCTTTTCTTCTACCAGGAACCCACCCACCATCCTTATTAGTTCATTCGTTCCAAGCTTCATTCTTTTAAGAAAAATTCATTCATCTCGGTGCACTGTGCTTTATTGCTTCTTCCCACCCTCCACCCGAATTCATTTGCATTTGTTTTCTCTCGCGGTCATGCCTTTATCATTTTTGCTATGGACTTTAACAAATAGAGGCAGAACCACTCCGAAAGGTGACTAAGAAAAGGGCTCTGCAATCGTGAAGAGGTTTATCAGCGAAGTCTGCCACAGGCTTCTGGTTCTCGAACACCTTTTGTGGAAGATACTTCTTCTGTTTTTCAGTATGAGTGGCGCCTATACAAAGTTTTTCGAGCTTATCCATCAGAATCGTCAATTGATCTTCTGAGTCAGTCTTTTCTGACTCCTCTGGCTGGTCTTCTACAGATTTGCCTTTGAAGACGATCTTTGGAGGTGCAGCCTGGAATCTACTGCCTCAGGTGCTGAACAGGTCCATTCTGGATTTTGGATGACCGGTTCTTTGTCGGAGTTCCCGGTAGATCTGACTACAGGGACAGCAGTGACTTCTCTGTATGGCTGCGTCGTGAACGGGAGGAAGGTTGGATAGTCAGTTATCCTTCCTTCAGTGACTATCCATTCTGACTGTTGTCGTGCTGCGGCTGAGGTCTCCTGGCTGTCGATGAAACGATATACTCAGTCAAGAAAAGGCTCTCTTGTGTATCCTTCATACCATGCTCGTAGCCATTTTTCTCGATATCGTTTTCGATCTTCAAGAGAGATATCATTCACCCATTGCTCTCTTCTGGGATCTTCGTTGTCCGGTACTATCGTACCTTCATTTCTTGGCTCCGCAGAAGTTTATTTCTTTCATATATCCACTGTGAAGTGGGCTGATTATCAGGATGTATCTGGGTGTGATTCCGAAGCATAGCTGATAGGCGGGCTAGCTAACCAGAAGAAAATAAGAGGTAAAGCACGAGGTTATGAAATAATAATAAGAGTTACGGGTACGGCACGGCACACTTTCTAGGAGTCGAGGAATCGGGTTGAAGTCAAAGCATGATCTACAATTGGACTTGTCCACATCGGTTCTATGTGAATTTTAGCCAATTCTTTCTTACCCACAGGAATCAGGAGAAAGAACGAAAGGACTTTACTTAAAAAAGTCAATTTCGGCTCAGTGGACTCTATATCTAGGATAAGCATTCGATTGGCCTACAAGAACTACAATCACGCCTATTTCTTTGCAAAGAAATACTGTAAATCCTTGTTCCCCCTTTAATAAAGAAGGAAAGAGAACAGATGAGAGTTCGCCCAATGGAAGCGAGTGACTCAAGGTATGCCATCGCTCTTATCTCTTGACCTGAGACTAGGTTGAGGGTTGAGAAGAGTCCTTTTAGTTAATCTTAGCTGCTACCCTACTTATCCCAGCTCTAAAGGCAGCCAGTGACTCGAGGTCTTCTGGAGTGAAATCACTCTCGGGTAATTCAATGGTTTCAGCTCTGGTTCAAATGGTATCTGGGGTATATCTCTTATCTGTTGTTCACGAATCCGTTTCAGGTTTTCAGGCATACCCGGTCTTTTCTCTTTCAGTTGCTGCTCCGGGGAAAGAAGTTTCATTGGGGAAGGTGGTCTCTTCTAGTTGATCACTTAAGCTTTTAGCTTAAAGGACTGATATTTGCTTGAACTTAGCCCGAGTAAGGCCGACTTAAATAAAGATAACTAGGTGCCAAGCCTTTATTTGAAACCATTTTTTTCTCTCTGGGAATCAAAGGGATTCGACTTTCCTTCTGAGATGGAGAGAATGCGCTCCTACTATCTTTCAATCACCGATGCTAAAACAAAGAGGGCGTAGACCCGGTAGGAGATTGAGACGGAATTGAGGTCAGTGCTTTTTTTGCTCTTACAGAAGAAGCTGCTATTGCATACCTTGTTACAAAATACGTAGCTACGGAATTCGTCTAGTCACATGGAGCTGTTCTCTTATCTGCTCTTCCCGCTGTTAGAGTAAGCCTTGCTAGTCTTTGAGGAATCTCCGCTGCTCTTTTCACGGCTCCGCTCTTTTTGACTTTTCCATTCGGGTGGAGTTAGCTCTAAAGGGACTGAAGGCACTGACGGGGTTAGGGCAGCGAGTGATCCCCGGGTCATAATTAATAAAGAAAAATTAGGACATATCACTACTAGACTCTTAGCTGTGAACAAAACTAAAGCTTTCGCGTGGCGAATGCGCTTTTCTTTACCTTCTCGATCTGAGAATGATTACGCGTAGTAGTGGTCAGTCCTTTTCCTGTTAGATAAGCGCTAGTTTCTGCTTTCACATCTGGATGCCGAGAAGAAGCTCCTTCTGTTTCGTAAGAGAATACCGGTCTTAGGTAGCGAGGAGGAGACGGATTTGAACTTGAATCACCTGTAGGCCTTCTGATCCTATGGCGATGTTTTCGCTTAATTAAGCAGCCATAGTCCAGGAAGACTTTCATTAGCAGAATTAGCAGTCGGGCTGTGAACCATAGGCCTTAGGATTTGAAACCCTAGGCCCGGCCTACCAATAGAATAAATAGGCTATCGAGTTGAAGCAATAGCCAGAGATTAGTCGGTGCGAAGCGAAGCAAGGGAAGGTTAATAAATAAGATAAGGGGAAGACGATTTGGCATCTCTTCTTGGTAGAATAGGTAGAGCATGACTTCTTTCAACTATTATTCGTAATAGTGATAGAATGAGTTGTATTTTCAGTTCTAAAATAAGTTTTTTTTGAAAGTCAAGTAGGGCAGAATCATTAGCTGTCAACTGTTCGTAGTCAGCAGTGGAAGAGGGGGTAGCTTTGATTGCTCACTCAAGTCGCACTCTGTTTCATGGTTGAATGTGAAAAAGAATTGCTTTTGTTTAGCGACAGTCTTCTAGGGATGATGCTTTCCCTGTGCGTTATCAATAATAAGGAAGACCGGGCAAAAGGTAACCGCTTTTTGCTCACCCGGTGAAAGGCATAGTAGGTAAAAAGGCTATTGGTTGCTTGACTTCCTTACCTCGGGGAGGTTGAAAAAGCTGCTAACAAGAATAGTTTTTCTTTTCTCTTGCGACCTTCCATGCGGGTTGAAGGGATCGATCCCAATAGCCTTCACGAGGAGAAAGATCCATTCTTTATAGCCGTTACGAAAGCTCCCGAAGAGAAAGAGGTGCTTGACTGCGTGAACCAGGTCCAGGTCTTGCATTTGGCATTCCCGCTGTTGACGTCCCATCGAGTTAGCTAGTTAACGGTGAAACGGATTTAGGAAAGAATAGCAGGCAAAGTCAAGTCCTTGCTACGAATTCCGGGTAACATTTTTTATTCCTTAAGGTCACAGGCGAAGCTGACTTCCTGCGGTAGCCCCTAGGCTATGTGACCAGAGATTTTTATTCGAGATGCGAAGAATAGCTATCTTTCGTACCCAAGGGATGAAGGAGAAGACTTTGCTTTCTTTCTTTCTTAGGCCTATGATGCGCGTTATCCGGTGTTTGAAAGGTAACTAGGAAGAGGCTTCCCGAAAGCATTGATTGAATGTCTATCGCTTTAACATCCTAGGAAGCTACTCCTTTGTCAACGAGACTCCTTTCCTTTAGTTGAAGATCAGTCTATTTCTAATGCAAAAATCCATTCCTGTTGCAGCTGCTACTGCTCTTTTCTTGATCTATCCAATTGGTCAAGGAAGCTTTTCTGATGGTATGCCTCTAGGAAGATTAAGAGGAGATAACGATTAACAGAGATATTCATTTCCAAGGGCAACTTCCTATATGAATGAAGGCAATCCTTATTCGAATATGCCAACATAAGACACCAAAGAAGACAAGCAATACAGGCGCTGGAGTCAGCGGGCTTTCTTTAAAAGAAAGATGAATGGTAAAGACAAGGAGTCCGTCCCCATTTTGACCTCCAACATTTCTCAAAAGTCATTGCTAGGAAGACTTTAGGCACTCGTAACGCCGATTCTAAGTCCTGGTGAGCTTGGATGATTTCGAGTCTGCCTCTTTGCTATAGTCTCACTTGCATTACTCTCCCTGGTTAGGACAGAACAACTATCCCTTGCCCTAATTATTCTCAAAATTTTCCTAACCCGCTGCGCTCGTCGGAGCAAAATTACTTAAGCCAGCTCATTCCTTTCCTTCTAGCCTTTGAAAGCTGGCCAATCTTTCTTCTCTTATGAAATTGATGGTTAGAGGGTCCTGCAGGCGTGATCTATTCTATTATATATACGATGATAGCACCAATGATAGAAGCAGGGGAAAGGAGCTAATCATTATACGGCGAGACTTTGCGAACAGATCTTCATTCCGGGATAATCACTACTCGACGACGGGACAAGGCCAATTGAAAGAGCCCTAGGAGTCCCGGGAAGATAGAGGCAAGACAAGCCGCTATTCTGCCTTTGCGCAGCTTATTCATCGAGAAGCCACTCGCGGCACACAAGCTATATGATCGAATATTCAAATGCGCTTCGATTTCATATACTGTCTTCTTCGCTTTCTCTTTCGTAGAAAGCCCTACTTTCGTAACATCCGACGCTATATATGCTAACATCATTTTATTATAATACATCACATAATTGGCACTCGACTGAAAGTCAAAGAGAGTTACTATTGTAAGCGTTACGTTCAGATGCCCTTCATCCTACCCGAAGGAGAAAGGGAAAAAGCAGACCAATTCACGCATCTTCCGCATAGTACCAGAAAAGCCCTATGAGCTTTCTTTCCATTTGACGGCAAAGAGCAATCGGACACCTGTGAAAGTCACATCTTTGACTAATATACACGGGCTTCTGACATGGCTTCTGAGAGGATTCTTTAATCAACCAAAACCTGCAACAGAGTCCAACATTTCTACCACTTACAAGTTGAGAGATGTTCCATTCCCAATGGCAGAAGAAGGATGCAAGCTGGAAGGACTTAGACAAGATATTCTTCACTTGGACAGGAGATGCAGCGCGCTTAGCGTCGGAAAGATCCCTCTACATGGGTGTGCTATAAAACTAGGAGAAGAACAGAACTAAACGGATCAATTCCTTTGACCGGTCGTTTCGAGCTTCGACGTTTTTCTGGATTGCTAACGTGGTTCGATGACGCCGATGGAAGGAACCACTGGAGATTCATCCAACTTCGATCCCCTAAAGGCAAGTGCGTAGGCTATAGAATCCCAAATAAAATGGAAACAAAAAGAGAGCTCCTTCGGCTCTAAACAGCTACTGTGCTTATTTGGTCTATCAGCTACTCGGCCAGCTACTGAACTAATTGGGAACTTTTTTCAGTCAAGGTCGTCGGATTTAGAGGTCCTTTCGCAAGGGGGAGGATCAGTCTTGAATAAAAAAGAAGAGCTATCGTCGTGGACAGATAGACCACTTACCAGAAGAAAAAAGAAAGGAATTCCTCGCTCTACTAGTAAAGTAGAAATGAAAGCAAATGGTCCTAGGGACCTTAAAAGAAAGCAAATTAGAAAGCATTCGAATTGACAACATGTGAGTATAAACTCACTCCCCTTTTGTGGACTCACACTAAACCTCCCGTTTTGGACTCGCGCGTGTAAACACCCTCGCTTTGAACTCAGAAAGATGGGCGTAGACTCGAACTAATGCTCATGGACACGTAGGGGAAGCACAGAAGGTATATAGCGCCAAACGAGGCTAAGAAGAAGATAGCATTAAATTAAGGAAGAGAGCAACTACGAGCGATGAAAGCGGAAGATTGAATATGAATAAAAGAAGGACGCAACAAAATGAAAGATGAGAGCTGCTAGCAAGCAGAAGCGCGGAACTAAGCAAGTCTTTCTTGTCGCCCGAGGAATGAAAGAAAGAACAGGCGCGTAGCAGCTCAATTGAAAAGGCGAGGAGCCTGAAGTCGACCCGAGGTATTGGGAGTGATCCCCTTCTCTCGAGACAAAGAAAAGAACACAAAAGGAATATCGGCTTAGCGTCTTCTACCTTAATATACGCTATTTGACCATCTCTCTTTGTCACAGCTATCAGACGGAAAGAGAAGGAAAAGAGAGCAATAGACTCCCCTGCTTCACCTGAACCCTCTATTCATTCAACAGAAGCCAGGGGCTGATTGAACGTAATGGGTTGCTGCATCTCATGCGATTGGAAGAGCACGAGAAGGACAAGCTACTGACTTTCTACTTCCTGTTCTATTGGAAGAGAGATGAGATTCCTTCTTTAATTGAATCGGGGAAGCACTTCCCTTTTCCAGCCGGAGAGTTGTGTACTTTCTGCCTTCAAGCCCTGTTTAAGCTTCTAGCATGTAAGGGCACGGAAGAAGAGCAGCCTTTAGGTAAGGAAGCACAACCATTCATCTTTCCATAGAGAGTGCTACCCTAGAGTAAGAACTTTCCATTGAAAAGGAAGAACTCTTTCGAATAGGAAAAATCGGAAGCTTTCCCCTTGGATTGGACCGCGACCGGCAAGTTGTACCTCTTGGGTTCGGGGGTTATTCCAATAGCTGCCACACATGAGAGGACAGTTCCGAAAGCGGGATATGGGCGACATTGCGACAGGTACTACCAGCACGACGGGAGCGTAAGCGTAAGGTAAGGTGCTATAGGTTAATGAAATGGGAAATTCTTATAACTCGCGCTACTGGGAATATTTCTATTTTCTACCGCCCACGGTGTACCGATCTTGATCCGCCATGCATGAATGGCAAACACCTAGAAAGATCCCTGACTCCAGGGAGAAAACTCGATCTTCCTTGACTCTATTACCTGAAAAGCGGTGTCAAAGAGACTCAAAGAAGCTTTCTTTTTATCACGACGTGGATTTTCACCTCCCGTAGAGGCGGATCAATGAGGGGGGATTGGGAAGAGGGGAGCACCATAGACAAGAGCAGATGTCAACCATTTTCGATAACTAGTGGAATGGTTTCCAACTATAGATCTTCTTGTATTGCCCATTTTAAAAACGAGACGAAAGAGAGAGGGACATTAGTGATTCCCCTACTAACAATCTAGCAATGTTCTCGATTTTATTATTTATGGTCGAAGTAGCTATCAACGGCAGAGGAAGTTGCTAGCACTATCTAACGACTCTGTTTGTATTAGTGTCCTCTGCACACTGCGCCTCTAGGAAAGGCTCAACTCAATCCCAACATGGTTCTCTGTAACTGGACGAATTCGGTTTTAGAACTTCCCTCTCTTTTGGCTATTGATGACCAGTCTTGACTTCAGGCGGTTCCACCACTAGGGGGTAATAAAAAGCACTGTTGGGGTTCCGGCCAAGCGAGCATCTCAATACAATACCCAACTTTCTGTTTAAGCCCACTTTATTGACTGATAGTTTATCTTCCGAACCGGTTAAAGACCTAGCCACGAGACCAACTCCGGCTCCGGGCAGTCGTAAAAAAAAAGATCAATTCCCAGATGCTCTTCCTCGACGTCCCACAGCGCATTCAATGGCAAACAAAGCACCGGGGAATTTCATTCTAACAACAGCGGATGCGTTGAGGAGACCAAGAGCGTCTAGAGCTTCTATTGCACCTGCACCAACAGCTTATTCTCATACTCCCACACCGGTTACTGGTTGACCGGATACGAGAACTCTTGTACCGGGAATTCAACTAACTGCTGATTCCGGATATTCCCACTTCTTCTCTTCCTCTTTCTTTGCTTTCAACTGCTGATGCGTCTCTTGCTGGTTGAGATTGAAATGCCCTTCTTCTTTCTTTCATTTCTCGTCCATTCAGCCTTCCCTTTCGTTTCGATGCGAACCTTTTCAATTGAGCTGCATTCACTCCTCTCACAGATTTATATTAGATAGGGCGAGCAGCTTCGCTCCTTGCCTTGCATCTTAGCGCGAGAGGGGTCCCACGGAGCGGTTCTCTAGATTCAATTCCTTAAAAAAAAGAGATTTCCCTTGGCCTTGAGCCTGGTATTTCCTTATTATAGATAAGGCACGCACAGGTGGAGAAGAGCTAAATCTATGTCACTTGGGATCTTAGCAGCTTAGGATTCGGATTCTGTCCTCCCGGTCCTTTTCACCTTTAACTAATAGACTAAGCGGCAATCCGTGTAAGTTACTCGAAGAGGGCTGCTCAACTCAAAAATCTCCTAAAGAAGGACGTACGGACCGATCAGTGCAGTGCATCTAATGTGTCACCCTTTTTGAAAGCCATGTAGCCCTAAACTTAAAGCTTGAAAGCATAGTCCATATAGTCTTCCTTTCAAGCCTTCCTTTCGTGCTCGCATTAATTAATTAATTAATAATATTTTTTTTTATGATTTAAATAATTATATAAAATATTAAAACAAATAAATAATTACTTACATTAAATCTAAAATGCGACACAAAAATTATATATATTTGAGAAGAAAAATAATAAGATTGATAAGAAGAAGAAAGGAAAGAAAGATAGACATAAGAAGAAGATTGATAAGAAGAAAGGAAAAGGAGAAGCAGCTAAACTTCGCAAGGGATTAGCATTGGGCTAAGAATCAGAAGATGAATCAGGCTTTTCTTTAGGAAAGGAAGTCAGCTACTCCCTCAGGCTCCGCTCGTCAGCCGACCCAGGCAGGTTGCCGAAGAGGATTATGGGCCTAGCCAATAGGTAGGGCCTTCGCGCTTGAAGCTGGATCGGGCAAAGCAAAGAAGGATGGCTTCTGGCCAGTTGGACACCTTATCTAGATAGCGCATTGAGGAGTGAAAACTTTCTTTCGTTGGAGAGGCCTCTGAAGAAGCCTACAGCTATAGAAAGGCGGTGTGGGGGTCATCTGGTGTCGAAAAAGTCGTCAAAGTCCTTTCCGTTTAGAAAGAAAGGAGAGGGCTTGTATAGCAGAAGTAGCTGAAGAAGAAGAAGTTAGGAATGTTAGCCGAATCCGGCTAGTCTTAGATTATAGGTCCGACTCCTGGAATCTTTCTCCTAAGAACAAAGATATACCTCTGGGAAAGCTGTAGTATACTAGTAGGTCTTCTGGGAAAGCTGAGCTGTAGACCCCTTCTAATAGAATAGGGCAATTACTTGAACGGATTGGCTGCAGAAGGAGCCGTTAAGGCATGTTGGACATCCCTCGCATGGGATTATTTTGAGTGCCAAACGTGCGTTTTGTCCATATGACGCATTTCCAGGCTTTTAAGAAGCTGGTTTTTTAAAGCCAGGCAGTCTTAACCCCGTATACGGAACTTCAGTTTCTCAGGATTGGCCTCTTTCTTATCCTAACAACGCCAGGTTACCCCCCCTCACTACCGATTCCGAATCTGGTATCGAGAAAGGACTTTTGTCAACCAGAGATTGGCTTCGCTCCGTTTCCGTTTTCTGATTAGCCTATTGATTAATGATTAAGGGAAATGGGAATCAGAATCAGACTTCAGTTTCTAAGTATTGGTCGATGGATGTAAACATCAACTAGTTTGATAGCCCTTCGCGTACCCTTACTTACCTTCTTGGGGTGTCAAAGACGCCTTTTGTCAAGCAGACATCGGGGAAAGTGTTCCCGCAAGCAAGGAAGCAAGCAATCCAGTGCGCAATCAAGCTTTTCAGTTTGAGAGGCAAGGCACGAAGTGTCGGTTCCCACTACTGCCCTTGGTGGAGAGGTATCCCTGGTACGTACCAAGTGAGAAAGGAAGCCTTACCCTACCATGGATACAACCTTCTCAGTAGACCGCCAAGGCAAGGCTATGTGATAGACTAAAGAGAGACTTGAAAACGCAGGTCATCCTTCCTGTGAATGCGTGGATAGCTACTGCGAAGGGATAGGCAGAAGACCTTTCAGTCGTCGATCGCCCCATAGGATAGGGGACCTGAAGAGAACTAGAACATTGCTTTAAGTAAAAGGGGGCTAATGCCTACCAAAGACAAAGAAGGTAGTTATTCACTACCTGTTTTACTAAGCGGATACCACGGGATTCTTCATTCTATTCGGTAGCCGGCTTCTGACTCCATCTTTGAGTGACAAGACCGTATGCCACGTGCGTCCCTCAGCCACTGGTCTTTTCATAAGTCAATGCAAATAGCGAATATGCGTACACAAAATCAGTCATTCTTGCCTTAGCCTATAGCATCGCTCCTTTGACTTACGTACCTTATACATGATCATCCGTTCTCTTTCTCTTGTCTTTCCCATTGCTCTCTCTCATTTATAGCATACCAGCCATTGATCCTCTTCACTTCGCTCGACTGAGTACTCCCCTTCGTGAGAAGGAAGGCCTATGTAAGCATTGTTGCAGGTCAGCGGGCTATTATACCTATCTTCGCCTATACTATAATAGAAAAGCCCATCACATTCTAGTGTGCAGAGCAGGTACATCCGGGCTTCACCTTTGATCGCTATGCGGTCCTTGGAATCGATCGGCTACTTCTAACCTCATCCAATCCCCATATTTGGTTGGGATCGTTATATTCTATTAGCTGAGATCAGGGTAATCATTCTCGCTACGCCCCTATTTCTTAATGCTTGGCTTACGGCCAGGCCTTTGAATGAAGAGATTCTGGCTTTGAGGACTAAGAGCGGTCTTTCTCCAATTTTCTTGAAGAGGCCGAGATTGAAGCTTATAAACCACCTTTAGGGTCACAATTTGGTAATCAGTCATTGGGGTCAAGAAAGGCCTGAAATCTTTATATAACCACCGCATAGACCCAATATACCTATTTCACCGAGGTATAGAGAAAAGAAGAATCAGTCCAATGAGAAGCCGAAGGCTAAGAACTAAGAAGCCGAGATGAGACTAGCTAAGAGCTGACCTACTTCTCTTATGATATTGATAGTTAGCGCTCCGTGGACAAGAGAAGAAGCAAGAACTCATTCTAATCGTGAGATCGGGTATAGGACACCGTAATGCTGTCTACTAAACGAGCCTTCACTGCTTAAAGCCTTTCTAGGGTACTTTCTCTGATGGCGAGCTGGAATGAGAAGAATCCCCACACCGGTCATTGCTGGACAATGACCCCTAATTTGATTAGGGAATAAAGTGCTGATCAAAACGAATATAAACAATGGCGTTCTGCTACAGCACAAATGGCTATCATGTTTTAAGCTCCTATGCTATTATGTACCGGTCAAAGAAGACCATAGCAGCTAAGCTTTTTTTTTTTTTTTATATAGTAATTGGGATGTGCTTTCAAATACATCGAAAACAGTTATCCGACATTGAATGCTTATCCGACTAGGCATTTCATCAATCTCCAGAGATCGATCTTTAAGCTTCAAAACCTGAGTGTGTGTCGAAATGGCGATTGAAGCATAAAAGTTTAAAAGCATGTAATGTTTCGTCAACTGTATCAACATTACAAAAGCTAATAGGACGGAAATCAACAGGTGATTCGGGACCCTCCATTTCCTTTTTTAAGGCTATGTAAAATACGGTGAGCTGAGGTGCTAGAGAGTTCCTTGAAAAAGGGTGGGCAACTCAAGTACGATTGAAGGGGTTAAGTCCAATCTGTCTGGCCTCGCTTACACCAACAACTAAACTATATGGGTCAAAAGACGGCTTGGCCAAGCAGCGCTCTAGTTAGCTCTGATAGAAAGAAAATCATCATGTCGTCAAGGCAGTTCATGAATGAATGGGAATCGTTGGAGTGTCGAGCGCCCATACCGGCTCAAGGACCAGAATTCGTATAGGATATAATCTTTTTCTAAAAGAATCTTTCTATCGGCGGGGCATCGCGTATTGACTGAGGTTTTTTCGACTTCAATAATAAGTAGAAAGATTGTCGCTACCGCTACTGTAACTGTAAGCAATTTCCATAGTTAAGGGGTACAGAGCTCTCGCCGATTGATTTCGCTTTCCTTATTAATTCAAGTAGTTAGGAAGCCAAGTTCCCGTTGGTCACCTCTATACTGCGATGAAAAAGAGATTCTTTTCCGTGTGTGTACCACGACCGGGGGAAGAAGTAAGCTAATTCTTTCCTGAGCTAGGTCAGCTACGCGGGTTGAAGAGTTACCACTTGATTGAGTGGGTTGATTTTGATAAAGATTCTCGCCTTGAAACCACTGATAGAAATACCTTAGGACGGAACGCGAAAGAGCTACTATTTAAGAAGTTAAGCCGGAGAGGCCAATCCGGAACCATAATGGTTTTGGGCCATGAAGAGCTCTAAAACAAGGAATCAGCGCCTACTAAGATAAGAGGCAATGAAGCAGAGCAGCTCAACCAAAGCGGAGAGAACCCTGAATCAGATGGCTTGCACGCCTGTGCTTTTTTCATAAAGGTATAATCTCCCATTCCTAACTTCCTTTTTAACTAACCTAAAGAGAAGATTAATCTGCCAGTGGGGCGAATGCCGCCAGATGCGAGCCTTTTCTACGGTATTTCTAAAAGGGAAATTTTTCAATAAAGGAATGTTCCGAATTTACCAGTTTCTAGAGACTATCCGGTTGCAAAAAAGAAGGAAAGGTATTGAATAACTCGAAGAAGGAGCCGAAACGGCATCTGGTAGTTAAGTAGTTATGTTATCCCTTGGGTATTCATCTCCATAGCCCTCCCTTGGTTCAAGGTCAGTTATGAGTGAAAGAAGCCAAGGTGGCGAGCTAAGGTTTTTTCCCCATTCAAGGAAGGAGTTTATGAGTTCGCTTTCCCTCTTTTAGTTCTTTTCTTTTCTGCTATGAAATTACATAAGAGAAGAAAGATAGTCTCTCCTAAATTCAGCCTTGATCTTCTTAATAAGAAATAACAAATCAATCGAATAAGATTGCACACCCTGCTCTTCCTAGCTCTACTCTATGAGACTTGCCTGTCAAAGGCTAACTCTCTTTGGGTTAGGGTTCCAAATTGAAGTATTCTATAAGACAAATGCTGGTAGCAGTGGAAAGCGAGGAGATTCACGACTCAGAAAAGGACTCGAGCCTTCCCAATGCCAATGAGAGAGCGGTCCCTATTAATATTAATATTAATATTAATAAGGAAGCAGAAATGCTAAGGTTCAAACCCCTCGTGATAGTTTTGGATGAAAACGGATTTCTGCCCATAAACTGACATTCAAATCGTCCAAGTTGCATTTTCCTGTATTTATTGGCATAAAAAGAAAGATATTATTTAAAATAAATCACCAATTGAACTGAACCTAGGGCAAAAGAATTGGGTGGACTGACTTCCCCTTTCACGACTGTTGGTGGCATGGTCTTCCTCAAGCTAGGAGGAATCTTCCTTGAAGCCCAGGTTTAAATCGAGCTACATTCAAGGAGAGAATTTTCTTTTCTCAGAGAGATTATTTTATGCACAGGATTTGTAATAGAAAGAAAAGAAGCTCTGTTTCTGATTCCCCGATATCGGAGACTATATAAATCAAATCATTCTTAGGTAAGGTAAGAAGTCAGTCTAGAGTATAGGTACTGACTTTCTTTTCAGAAGGAATAGGAGATGTGCCCCATAAAGAAAGAGCGAGCGCTCACTACTCTTTATTAACTATTTGAAACTATTTGATCTTCTTGATCTTAAACTTCTCTGACTCTAGAAATTCCCCTTACTAAGAAGGAAAGTCAGTCTAAGAAGGAAAGTCAGTAAAAAGCCCCCCATCTCGTTCGACAACAAGCCCAAGACCTTCTCCTCAAAGAGGTGATCTTCGTCTCAAACAAAGGCATGGAATGCATGAATCCTCCTTCTTGACTTTTTCCAATTCTTCATTGCCTCACTTCGAAAATAGCAAGGCTTTTGCGTGAAGTGAGACTATTTCGTTGGAAGAAGAGGGAGATGCGCGGGTCTGGTCCCTGCTTCCTCACATTGATCGATTACATGGTGTTAACCAATTGAATGCTCCAAGCGATCAGTCCATGACTTCCTTTGTTCTTTGTTGGCTCCTACTCTACCAGACGGTGACCGGCTCAATAGAGCACCTTTCTGCGCTGACTTTTCGAAACGGGAAGCTTCTTCTCTAACGATCTTTCTAGTAGGATGAAAAGAGCGCCCCTAAAAGTCAGCCTTGGAAAGGCCACATGTTGCTGATGTTCTTACCAAAGTTCCCCTCCTTGACTGAGCAATCTAACCGTTAGGCACGAGGGCGCCTTTCCCGCTCTTAGTCTAGACCCGAACTGAAACTGTCGTCACACTCTTCTTTCTATCCCTGACCCTTCCAATAAAGGTTCGGCCTCTCGGCAGGGTTGGGGATCCCAAGTTGTGAAACTATCTCAAATAGGCTTCACTTGCCTGACTTCTTTAGCTTCATCTTTCTCTTCGTCAAGTAGCTAGACGAGTTAGAGCTTTATAGAGTACTTACTCCAAGTTTCCATCGATCGGCTTCACATTTCCATCCGGATTGTCCCTGGCTTAGGAAGTCCCTAAGAAATCAGTCTTCCTCTTTCTTTTTAGAAGCATAGTGCTTACTGAAGTACTGAAGGGTGGATCTACTTCTTTCCATACATGGCCCGATAGGGAAAAGAAAGGCGTGCTCCTACCTTTCCCTGGAAGGATTTTCAGTCCAAGACGTGTATCAAGAAAATGGAATAATCTATCCCTCTATCCCTAAGAGGGAGTTTGAACTGTCGAAGCAAAAGTTGGGCCAGTGTTTGCGAATCTTTCATTCCATGTGCTATGCTAGATCTCCCTCCTTCTTTGAATTTGAATCTCTTACTGGGTGGGCCCCGTAACCATGCCTTTGGGTGCTGTTCCTTCTTCGTTACACAAAATGATCTCTACGTATTGCTTGACGTAAAACAGATAGTGGATTTCTTTCTGTCTTTTGTTAAATCTTTTTCATGGATCGATTTCACCAGGGGGTAGTTGGGGCCTGAATTTCTGCTTTTATCAGGAGAGGAAAACAAATCGACCATCGAAGACATCGCGAGGTTCAGAAAGCTAAAGAGGTGTCAAACCAATCTGACTGAGAGAGAATGCGTCATAATTTCCCTTCAGGGGCTGAATTGAAATCTGCGAGAGATATTTCTTTCATTTTGAAAGGGACTTGGCTAGAAAGCCTATAAGGAAAAGGCTACCGCTCTTATCAATCCAATTTGTAAGGGCTTCAATGATGGTTCGGAAAGACCTGAACCGAAAGGAAGGAACTGCTTTTTCTAGAGATCGGCAAAGCACGCGGATAAAAGAGCTTCAAGGACTGAAAAAGGCGCTTACAGTGGGGTGAGAAAGAAGTGACTTCCGGTGGAGTAGGCGAAAAAGAGATCTTAAGTGATTTCAATAGCATATATAAGAATTATATATAAATGCCCGATTCCTTTATTCTTCCATCCAGGAAATGAGCTGCTTAATAAGCAAACCTAGGGTAGGGCTATTCCTCTCCCGTTGGTCGAGCATCTGATAACCTCTCCCTAACGGTCGAGCAAGCAAACTACCTCTCCCACATCAAGATCTCGAAGAAAGATGACTCTGTCTGACTTCTTTCCCTTATTTATGGGAAAGCGAGCTCTATAGCAGCAAGGGCTTAAAGCTCTGCCATTGATTGCTCTGTCTTGATGAGCTCATTCTTTAAAATCCGCGTAATTCTAAAGGACGAAGGATAGCTTTTCCTTTCGGAAAGGCATAAAAGCGCTCTATTTCGCTTACAGGATCAGTTCTTTTAAAAGCACCCTTTCTAGGCGTAAAATGGATTCTTTTCTAAAAGCATGGCCGGATCGAGAACTTCATGGCTGATAGGCTTAGAGAGGCTTTACGCCCCGGAATAGACTTGCTTTCACGTCTTTCAGCTCCCCCTCTTTCCTTGGGTAAGGCTCGCCCTCTATCACGCTCTCTTCCCGTATCAAAAGTATGCTTTTGTTGACAGGCATGACTGAAGTATAAAAGTTCAAGCAAGCAAAAAAGCAGTAGGCCAGTAGGAGTCAAGTCAGTCTGTGCTTTCTAAGTCCTCTATGCTATAGTAAAGGAATTTATCAACTATTGCATTATTAGTTCATTTAAAAGGAAAAAGGTACCAATTGCTATCATAGGCTGTCCAAGGAAGAAAGGCTATCAATCCGGAGTCAAGCAGCGAGACCAAACGAGTGGAATACTTGTAACGAGTAATACGGATCAAGTCCTTCTATGCCAGAGGAAAAAGCTAAAAGTAGTCATATAGACAGAGCTATAAAAAGAGCATACCGAGTGCCGGCCAGGACCGGTCCACTGCCAACCACACCAAGAAATGGTGTGATAGAGCAAACAAGGGCAAAGAAGAAAGATAGCCGCTGCCCGGTATGGAACCGAACAAAGAACGGACTATCCCGAGTAGAAGTTGAGGCTAGAAAGACATTCGTCCCTAGACCCGACTTCACCCAAGCAAACGCAGCAGTCAATGTAAATTGCGACTGCACAAGGACACCCTGAAAGGATAGAGGAAATCTATCATCTAGTTGCTTGAGTTCGAGCTGCTTTTCTTGCCCGAAAAGTGGATTCCTAACAACAATAGAAGAGGATGATCCATTGGTTGCACGATTTGGATTTGATAGATAGGACTTGACGGGAGAGCATCTTAGCTATTCCCTAAGGCAGCTTAAGACAGCATTCCGTCCGCTGCTCCTGAGCTAACATTGGACTCTTCTAAGGGCACTTTTAGTGCCCGCTTGCTCTTGCTTTGCTTTCCTTTCTTATCTGCTTGGATAGATAGGTATAAGAGAACCCCTTTTAGGTTTTACATAAGGAAAAGAAGAGAGAGCTAGACAAGAAAGCAACAAGGCTCTTTTCAGCCTTTCCGAGGGGATTTTATCCTTATTAAAGATCATATATGTATATACTGACTCGTTACTACTACAACTACTACTCTAACTACCCGAGAGAAAGCATAACTTCCCGTCGATCCTTAGCAGCTTTCACTGCTAATCCATTCTTTTGGCAAGTTCTTTTATCATATGCGTGCCTCTATCTGAATTGTTATCATATATGGAGTTTTAACTGTTTACAGGCACATCCGGTAAACTCTTTCATTTACCCGGCAAAGTCCGATCTAAGAATATCTGTCTCGCCCCTGCTAAGAGCCTATTTTTTGTCCATTGAGAAAGCCTTTATTAAACTCTTTCTCTCGCGTCCCTGTATTGATAAGAGCGGATTCTCTAAGAGCTTTGAGTCTCCGAAGGAGCTTTCACTAGCAGGGCTTATTCCCCATCAAGAGCCGTAAGCCATCTTATAGGAAATTCCTTAGTCTGGGCCGAGTAAGAAGTCACCTATTCCATTCCTTCGTCAGGTGCTCTTCGGGAAGCCCCAGGAGCTACTTTCTTCTCTCTTTCTTTCCGTGTAGCGGTTTAAGGAGTCTTCGCTATCTTAGCCTTTCGTGGAAATGCTTTTCGAGGCAATTCCTTTCTTTTCCTAATAAGTTCAATGCTTTTTCTTCTGTCTTATCTTTCGTAGATCGTAAATCGACTTTCTCTTCTTTCAAGGCTAGTCCCATTCTCTTAGAATGTGATTGGTCTAATCAAAGCAGTTTATTACACCTCTCCCCTAGCCCTTTCTTGAGTTCCCGGCCCCGCCCCCTGATGGATAGCGTACCGTACTCTAAGCATCTCTCTTTTAGTCTGCCGGCCTTTGAAATAGCCACGCTTTTCGGGAAGCCCCTTTCTTAAGCTTAAGGGCGAGTGAATGAGAGCGATTTCATCTTTTTCCTCTACTAATACTAAGAGACTGAGTCTCACCGCTTTCCCGGATCTGAGACTGGGGATCCTTCTTACTTAAAAAAATTCTCATTAC